ATGACAGGATTTGAACCTGTGACATTTTGTACCCAAAACAAACGCGCTACCAAGCTGCGCTACATCCCTCCAATTGGTCTACAGTGTCATTGTATAGAAATCCTGTTTTGTTTTCCACATCGTTATTTCCCCCATTGATATATACAATTTCTATGGGCATTTCGTCTTTTTGGTCCCATTTAACATATAATAAATAAAATAATAGTAAAAGAAAAGTCTTATATACGTATGAAATACGGAACGGAACCTGTCGTAAAAATAAATGAGTAGTTTTCGGGAATGCTCGGGAAGAGAGGAACCTTTTTTTATGTTTTAAGAAAAAATTTATTTACTGGATAGTTGTACATTTCAATTTGAATTAGGGATTCCGTGTACAAGGTTCTTAACTGCATATGCATCTGATTATATATGTATTACCATTTTAGATTACAATAAAAAAAGGAAGGAGATTTTTCAATGCGAGATCTAAAAACATATCTTTCCGTGGCACCGGTATTAAGTACTCTATGGTTCGGGTCTTTAGCAGGTCTATTGATAGAGATTAATCGTTTTTTCCCAGATGCGTTGACATTCCCCTTTTTTTGATTCTAGTTATTGATACGGTACCAAATAACGAAGATTCGAGATACAATTAAATATTTGTGACTAATCCTTTACCACCTTTTTCTCTTTTTTCCCTTTTCCTTTTAGAATAAGAGGGAGGAAAGAGAAAAAAAAAAAAGGTGTATTCAACAGCTTCGAGACTTGGGTTCAAGTTTGAATTAAATAAATTATTCAATTCAAAAATTAACTATGGGGATAGAGGTAGAATAAACAGGGTGGGGCCTAGATCTAGGACAAGACTCTTATACAAGGTACTTAAATGTAAATGAAATACTGTGATTTGTAAGAAAGTTTCTAAATTTTTTAGTATATTGATTGCAGCGAATTTTTTCATAATTGGATTTCAAGTTAATAACTTCTATTTATCCTTCCTTCCTTCTTCTTCGTTTCAGATCGAAAATAGAAGAGTTGAGTAAATCAAAAATCCAAAGGGGGTTCATGGCCAAGGGGAAAGATGTCCGAATAACGGTTATTTTGGAATGTACCGGTTGTGTTCGAAACGGTGTTAATAAGGTATCAACGGGTATTTCCAGATATATTACTGAAAAGAATCGTCACAACACGCCTAATCGATTGGAATTGAGAAAATTCTGTCCATTTTGTTACAAACATACGATTCATGGGGAGATAAAGAAATAGATCGAATCGAGCACATGTATGTAACCCTTCCAAGGAAGGGTAAAAATGACATTCTATATTCTATATAGAACATAGTTAAATCTATATATAACAATAACATAATTAAATATAAACAAACCAAATCCTATTTATTCTAATTCATTTTAGATCCGACCGAAATAGGATTTTCGGGATAAGGAATAAACTAAACAAACCATGGATAAATCCAAGCGGCCTTTTCTTAAATCCAAGAGATCTTTTCGTAGGCGTTTGCCCCCGATTCAATCGGGGGATCGAATTGATTATAGAAACATGAGTTTAATTAGTCGATTTATTAGCGAACAGGGAAAAATATTATCTAGACGGGTGAATAGATTGACCTTGAAACAACAACGATTAATTACTATTGCTATAAAACAAGCTCGTATTTTATCTTTGTTACCTTTTCTTAATAATGAGAAACAGTTTGAAAGAACCGAGTCGACCACCAGAACTGCGGGTCTTCGAGCCAGAAATAAATAGTAGGCTTACTCTTTATTCACTTGACTAAAAAAAAGTAAAATCCGAACTCAAACGCAGATTTATGTTTTGTTCGAAAAATAGAAAAAATCTAGATTGAATTTTCGTGTCGTAAGAAAAAAAAGAATCGGGAAAGAATAAATATATTTTTTTTTAGTGTGTTCATTCAGTTTTACTTTTTTTATCATATTTATTTTGACTTTATCCTCCCGGAGTTCATTCTCCGGGGAACTCCGTTTAAATTATTCCGGTGGATTCTTTCCAATCTACTTCTTTTATGATCTCATTGGAAATCATATAAAGACAATTTTTATTTGATATAGCTATTTGTGCAAGTATTTTACGATTAAGAAGCACCTGTTTCTTATATAGGTCGTGTATTAATATACTATAACTATAGGATACCCCTATTTCACGAATTACTGCGTTTATTCGAGTGATCCACAAACGGCGAAAATTCCTCTTTTGCTTATCCCTATCCCGATGCGATGAAACCAAAGCTCTTATTTTCTGTTGAGTAATTGTTCGAGTAAGTCTTGAATGAGCCCCTCGAAAGCTTGATGCAAACAAACGAATTTTTGTTCTACGTCTTCGAGCTATATTTCCCCGTCTAATTCTGGTCATTGAATAAATGAAACTTTGACGAATAACTAATAGATTTCCTTTCTTTCAGTTATTCTTTTTCCCTTCCCTAGTCTATTAATAACAAAGCTTTTTTCCAATGTATAAACTAAAAATTCCAATGACTTTGGCTACTATAACCTTCCCGACCACTATTTTTCTTTTTTCTAGACATTTCACTTCGAAATAAGAAATTTCATTTTACTAGGTATCAAAATATAATAACTAAAAAATATAAATGGATAAAGAAATAGTGGCTTCCTTCGTTTATATGGTTACTTCTTAAACGGTGAGGTTTTCTCTATACACCGGAGCCTTTACTTCATTTAATCAATGTTATTGGTAACTTGTATAGTTCACATTCTTTGGCTCTACCCATGAATTAGCCAGTAATAGGTCTTTCACGATTAGATCTACTTACACAGTAACGGTATTTAATTATGAAAGTTGGCTGGGTAGCTAACCCTGTTAGTCCGTTCTTGCAAGAGGGGCCTAAGTTTTCTGTTTTTAGTTTTAAGTAGGATTTTCTCCGCTTAATGGATAACCATTTGCTACCAATGGAGAATTGCTTCTCATCTTAAATTGAGGTGATTGGATTTGCACCAACGGAAACCATAAATTTCATACACAATAGAATGGATAGATTCTTTTTTTTTTTTATACTTAATTGAACGGACTTCTTTTTCTATTCTATCCTATTCCCCGGTACTGATCATTGGTACTAGAAAAGGTTTTCTTTCTTTTATTCCCAGCTCATGATCTGAACGAGTCGCACATACACCCTAGTACATGTTCCTCGACGCTGAGGGCATCCCCGAAGCGCGGGGGATTTTGTGACATTTCTGATTGGCTGTCTTGTATTTCTAATAAGTTGTTTAATAGTTGGCATGTTGAATCATATCATATAAATAATGGGCTGGTTTAGATCGATCCTAACCTGATGATTTTTAATTACTTCTATTGAATTTTCTAGTAAATTCAGCAAAAATCGAAAATAGGAAATCGAGAATTTGCGCGAAAAAAATCCGGGCTTTTCACTCAACCACCGCTACAAGATCAACAATTCCATAAGCTTGGGCTTCTGTTGCTGACATAAAAACATCTCTTTCCATGTCTTCCGAGACAACCCACAAGGGTTTGTCCGTTCTTTGTACATAAACCCTTGTGAGGGTTTCACGCAGTTTTAGCAGCTCTTCCGCTTCCAGGATAAATTCTCCCGTTTGTGCCTCATAAAAAGAACTAGCAGGTTGATGAATCATTACCCTGATGATATAACAAAAGAGGGGTTCCTCTATTTTGCATGATGAATAGAAAAGAAAGATACAGAATAAAAAGAAAAAAAAAAAGATAGAATTGAACAACCACAACCGTACGGGCATCTTTTATGCATTGCATACGGCTCGATAATAAAATAGACCTTTACCTTCCATCAAAGAAAAAAGTAGGATCTATCAGACCCAGATCGGTAAATGATCACATTACCACCCTTCCTTTCGTAGGAGTTCAAAAATACTATGATGGTTCCGTTGCTTTATATATATTATTTATTTATTATTAATATTCTATTATTTGGTTTGTCTGTGTTTCAGCAATCCCAAAGTTACTTTTTGTAAAATTAAGGAAAAAATAATCTTCTTTTTTATTTTCGAACTCTTTCAGAACACAACTAAGCCCCCCGGTGTGAAAATAAAAAGTTTGTGACGCTGAACTGGAATCTCCAATCTAAAAAACAGGAAATACCTTTTATCTCATACTACTCTCTCGATACATAATCAAATGTTTTGAAAAAACAATAAAAATTATTTTATTTTGATATCGAATTCAAAGTGCCATGCTATTATTACTTAATATTCATATGGTGAAGGCATAGTCTTATTTTTTTCTCTCAAATAAAAACCTCATTGGCGCCAAGCGTGAGGGAATGCTAGACGTTTGGTAATTTCTCCTCCGGCCAAGATAAAAGATCCCATTGAAGCGGCTAATCCCATGCATATTGTCTGTACATCTGGTCGCACAAATTGCATTGTATCATAAATAGCCACTCCAGGGATAACCCATCCGCCGGGAGAGTTTATAAACAAATAGAGATCTTTGGTATCATTCTCGATACTGAGATATACCATAAGACCAATAAGTTGGTTCGAGATCTCGCTATCAACTTCTTGTCCTAAAAAAAGTAATCTTTCTCGATAAAGTCGGTTGATTAGGATAAAATTATATCCCTTACGAACCGTACAGGCGCCTTTTGGTGCATACGGTTCAACAAAAAATTGCAAAAAAAAGAATCAATGTGCAGATTCCAATCCTATTTCTTTTTTTATATTCGTAGAAGGCTCTTTCTGACTTCTAACGAAAGGACTTTTCTTCGATTTTTCAAAAAAGACGGGTTTTTGCTCCTTATAGAAAAATAATAGAAAAGAAAAAAAAGAAGTCACTAAACTTATCGAATTAACTTCTTATTGATATATTGTTTCATCGAGATCTAATCCAAATCACAATGTCGTTTTCTTGTTCCTGAATGGGCCCTGTTAATCTTTTTAGGTTTATGCTCTACTCCGGGTAAAGATACGCCCGATTTTGATTTGTACATATAGGACAAATGCTTCCATTACCACTTCTTTTTGTTATGACTTCCCCCC